AAGGTTTTCGTTAGAAAAAGATTTTATAAAAGCAATGATAAATAGATACTAATAGAGCAAGAAAAGAAGGAAATAAAAAAAACATAGTATAGAAAAGATATCCAAAATTATATAGAAATCACTATCCTACCCTTAGTTTTTATTTCCTTAATTTAATTCCTTAATTTAATTGAATTTCGTTTGATTAGGGCAAAGTTCCTTAAAAACCTCTGCCTTTTTTAAAATATCCTGAACAGTTCCTGTAGGCTGAGCGCCTTTTTCAAGGAAATAGAGAATAGCGGGAACGTTTAAATAAGTTTGATTCTTGATCGGATCATAAAAACCCACTTTCCGAAGATCTCTTCCTTCCCTTCGGGATCGAACATCAATTGCAACGATTCGATAGACGGCTCATCGGGATAGATGTAGATGAAAAAGAACCCCCCCCCCCTAGAACCGTATAGGAAGTTTTCTCCTCGTACGGCTCGAGAAAAAATGATTTGAAGTTTTGTCTATGGATAAAATTATAATAAATAGTAAAGGAATCCGTAAAAGAAATTAGCCTATAATTTAACTCATAGTCATTTTTATTTAACTTCCTTCCTGAAAACTAAAAAATCATTTGTACTCATAACTCAAGTTCAATAATTATCAAATATATTAAATAAAATTAAGATATTTTTTTATTGAGTGGTCTTTAACCCCCCCTTTTGTCTCGTTGAAAATCTATTTTGATTCTTTATTCGGATCTGTGAGACAATTGAAGCGGTGTTTCCTTGTTCTGGGATCCTTTATCTTTGTTTTAAATCATTGGGTTTAGGCATTACTTCGGTGCTTCTTAATCCTTTCAAAATGGTAGCAACATACCCCTTTTGTGATTTCTTTCTAGAATCATACCGACGGTTGATTCGTGCGCGATACACTGTGGATCGAAAACGTTTTGCGGTTCCAACAATTTTTTTGAATTGAAAATTTGCTCGAATCGGATCCTTTCAATTTCTATATCGATATCGAAGATATACTTACGAAGTTGTTCCAATTTATTGATTGGCATTAACCCTAGATCGTTGCCCCTGAGAAATTAATCCATACTTTCTACTCGAGCTCCATCATGAACTATTTACATTACAACCCAATAAAAAAGAAGGGTTCTATTAGAATAGAACAAACGACGTCGAGCCAAGAGCACCCTCATTCCTATATAAAAGAAAATGGTGGATGTAAGAATAAAAATCCACACCGGATCGTGTCCTTCAAGTCGCACGTTGCTTTCTACCACATCGTTTTAAACGAAGTTTTACCATAACATTCCTCTAATTTGGAACCAGTATGGAATTGATTCAATTATGGAATCATGAATAGTCATTGGTTCAGTCGGTACAGAGACATAGTCATTTATATATTTTTTTTCTTAGCTACATAGATAAGAAATATTTTTTATGAAGAAATCTTAGCAAGACCCGGACTTTTTTTGTATGAACGGAAATTTTTTCTATAAATCTATATCTCAAAAAAATATCTAACAGAAATATCCAGAAATCTAAATATAGAAATAACATAACTAACAGAAATAACAAGAATAAATAAATTCTATTTGATTCTGCCTGTTCAAGTGACTCAATCAATAAGATAGACTGACCCATTTCCAACTTCTCAAAGATTCAACCCATAAGGAATCATTACAAATCTTGATAATTGAAAAAGTTTCCTACTTCGACATCATTATTTGAGTCAAGTTTTACTTTTACAGTAAAGCCTACATTTTATTATCATAAGAAATAAGAATTTCTGTTTCTTTTCGAATAGAATTGTCAATGATTTAAAACAAATAAGCTAAATAGATTGAACAATAAAAAGAAATATCATTGTTAAATATTTAAATTTGAATATTTTAGGGATGCAAATTCTTTTTCACAAAAATAGAAAGACTATTGTCACTGAAATAGGATAACAATACATACCCATAGGCTAAGCACTTCCTCGTTTTATATGTATTTTCATATTTTGTTTAACCTGAGGTTAAGTAATCTTTCTGCAACTGTGATCTATGCCCCATCTTATCTTTATCTGGATCACAAAAGGAGTCAGTTACATTTGCATGTCATTTGAACTCGATTTAGTTCATTTTGTGAAAAACTGAGATATGATTCCGAAAATAATCATTCAAAATCAAAAAAGAAAGAAGAATAAGATTCTATCTAATATTAGACCCATATTAGACCCATATTAGACCTTGAAACAGAACCTTGTTGAACAAAAAAGATGTATTCGGATACAATGGATATGCTCTGGGACGGAAGGATTCGAACCTCCGAATAGCGGGACCAAAACCCGTTGCCTTACCACTTGGCTACGCCCCATTTCTTTTTTTATTGGACACTAATACTAATAAAGAATAATATTGGTATTAAGTGTTCGTCAATTCCAGCACAACTATCTATAGAAAATCTTTCTTCTTTATTCTTCTTTATAGAATATATTATAGATTCGTGCTAGGATTTTGACATGTGTATATCTAGAATTCAACTGAATTTATTGATCATTACATACAATTCAATTAAGATATTGTATGAAAGTATGATTTCTTCTATTCTCCTTTGAGAATTGGAGGATTTTTGATTGAGCGGAAAAAGAAGGAGTTTTTGTCTACCTTACTTTCTTCATTTTTCCTTATATAAATAACTCAATCAAAATGCAATTATCTCGACGAACAAAATGTCTGTTATGCTTAATATCTTTAGTTTGATCTGTCTTAATTCTGCCCTTTATCCGAGTAGTCTTTTCTTCGCCAAATTGCCCGAAGCCTATGCTTTTTTGAATCCAATCGTAGATGTTATGCCAGTCATACCCCTGTTCTTTTTTCTTTTAGCCTTTGTTTGGCAAGCTGCTGTAAGTTTTCGATAAGATCTTGAATACTATCCTAGAAAATTCATGATTTATTCGAGAAAAATTATAACAATTGATAAGATCAAATAAGTCTGGGAATATGAACCTTCAATTCAAACATTGAAATTCTTGGCTAGCCGCAATAAATTTGGTTCGCCCCATTTCCCGATTCTAATCCTTTTTCCGGCGAAAGACCTTATTAGGTTAGGGTCCCTTAGAATATCTAATTGTGGGTATGAAAGTGATTTGTGATAATCAAAGACTCTTATTACAAATTTAAACTTCAGTTGAATTTCTGAACATTCTTTTCTATTTCTAGAATTCATTTCTTGGTGTCAAAATAGGATATGTGATATAAAAATGGAGGATCTATTATCTTTTCTCGTTTTTCTTTTTCAAAAAATGATCTTGGAGGTTGTGTAATGCTTACTCTCAAACTTTTCGTTTACACAGTAGTAATATTCTTTGTTTCTCTCTTCATCTTTGGATTCCTATCCAATGATCCAGGACGTAATCCTGGACGTGAAGAATAAAATAAAAATTTCGTTTTTCTTGCTTGATTTACAATTTTCTTAAGATTTTATTTTATATATTAATATTCCATACGTTTAACTAGTAAAAAAATCAAAAGGGGTTTGCGAAATTTGAAAGAAAAAAATAGAAAGTCATCAACGGAAACGGAAAGAGAGGGATTCGAACCCTCGGTACGAATAACTCGTACAACGGATTAGCAATCCGCCGCTTTCGTCCACTCAGCCATCTCTCCCAATTGAAAAAGATAATTACTATGTTACATTACACATCAAGTAAGGATTAACGAAAGTATTTCTTTCACATTCTTTATCGTTATTATATAATTAGCAATTCCATTTAGATGCTCGAAAGATCCAAATAGAAAGATAAATAAAGAAGACTTCTTGCTTTTATTTTGTTCGAAGTGCCTTTTGGGCCTGGCCCGGTCAATACCCAGCCGGGCCTTTTTTTGTTCCAACGAATTCCATATATTTATAGGTATAGGAAACATACTCTAAAAAAGATACCCAATTTGGTATCTGTGTAAGAATTTCCATTGTGGGGTTTACATATACTTATCGTTTTTGTTATAATGGAAATTGAAAGGATTAAGAATCAATTAAGTATGTTTTTTAGTTTCTTATGTCATTAGGCAACCCCAATTTTAGATTCAAATCCAAGAATCATTCAGGAATTCTCAGTCAACGAATAGTTAATGGTTCCCATTTGTCATAAATTTTGTGTCATAAATTTTGGCTTTTTTGAATGAAAATATACATTTGATTTTTCAATAGAAAAGTGAGGGGAAGTTTTTCGACATTTTATGTTTTGAGATACTATACAATCAATCGAAGGGGTGGTCAAACAAAAGGGGAAAAGGGTCTCTTTTAGAATTTTTATAAATTTAGAAAAAAAAAAGGATGAAATTAAAAAAGGGATGCAAGTACAATAAACTAAAGTTTAGTAATCCAACCCAGAAAATTTTATCTTATTGTGTATCGTTTTGGCGGCATGGCCGAGTGGTAAGGCGGGGGACTGCAAATCCTTTTTCCCCAGTTCAAATCCGGGTGCCGCCTCATCAACAAACGAATCAAAATTTATTATCTGCTGATATAAATCACCCAAATTTTACCCAACAGATAGGGCGATTGTTGATACTTGGTTGATTCTAAACATCTGTTCTGGGGATTTTGTAAAAGATTGGAAATCTTTCAATCTAAAATTCAAAGAAAGATTATATTATCATGGTCGAAGCAAGACTTCCCGATTCCCTTCGACTGCTAATGTCTACTGATTGGGTCTTGAATTTCATTGGCATAGCCGCCGGCGGCTAACTATTTGTGGAAAGTCCTTTATGTAATCTACATATATAGACTCGCAAGAATCTCTGAGTGTTCAGGCATTCAATCACTATTAGATTGAGATTGGATGGATAATTTACTTTTTTATAGAAAAAGTGAAAAAAAAAATTATTATTTTTTTTTTTTGAAACCCCTCGTCAAGAGTATAATATACTATCTCCCAACTGCTTCAGAGAGACAATCGGGAAAGGGTACGGATTAGATAAAATAGGAAAAAAAAGTATGTAATAGATAGCAATTGATCTATTTGTACTTTGAAGGGCAACAAAGAATGGGCCCTTTTTTTTTATTACTATATGTTCCATTAGTAACATTCCTTTGTAGCGTCATTGTGTATTTTAGTTGTGTTTAGTCTTTCCCGGTTAGAAATCATATAGGAATTTTTTAGAAATGGATTTATTTGATTGGTTCATCAATAGTGTTCGGCCAGAATCCCTTTTTGACTCTGGACCATGGATTCTACTATTATTAGTGAGCAATACAATAATGGAATATTTCTATCATAAAGATAAGGAACATAATTGACATGGATATAGTAAGTCTCGCTTGGGCTGCTTTAATGGTAGTCTTTACATTTTCCCTTTCACTCGTAGTATGGGGAAGAAGTGGACTTTAGAAGGACTACTAATTTAGTTTAGGAATGAAATGGTATCAATTGTTTTATAGATCGTTCTGCAACGCATTTTTTATTTTTTATTTGAATTGAAATAATTTTCAATTCAAAATTTATTCATTTCGAAATTCCATTGGATTCTGGTGGAGAAATTTATTATATAACAGTAAAACAATTATTTCAGAAAGAAAGAGAATTGGGTCCTACGTTAATTCCATATATGGATTAATCACTACATATATTGAAGATAGAAGCTAATATAGTATACCAACTTTATTAGAAAGTAAAGTACAACTTTATACACTACTATAGCACTAATAGAGAGTATGGTAAGAAATTTCTTACCATACTCTCGGATCTCATAGAATACCGCTCATTATAGCCCGTTGATTTCATTTAAGACGCAAAAAAATAATTCTTTTTATTGGATTTCTTCAACTATTGATAAGAACTCAGAAGTGAAGTTTGATTTCAAGTAATTAATTATTTTGACTGACTGTTTTTACGTAAATGATAAGTAGAAAAGCAGTAGGAACTAAAATGAACAGTGCAGTAGCAATAAATGCAAGAATATTTACTTCCATAATCTCAATCTCATCGTTTTTTTTATTTCACAATAACTCGGGATTTAATCCCATAGAGATGATAAATTTTTCACCTGTCAATTCAATGAATGCATTACCTATCGATGATCTTGAATCGGATCAATATCATGAATAACAATATCTGAGCTATTAAATTAATTCGTCGTCGAGAATTGAATAGTATAACATACGAAGATCTTTTATCCATACCGAAAAAAAGATTGGATTCCTGGACCAATAAAAAATTCCTTTATTTATCCTTCTTTTCTGTTCTTTCTTTTCTATAACCTACCTTAGGTCTTCCGTATAGAACTATCAAATGAAGTATCCTCGTCCGTTTCCATTAACTACAAAACACCAACAAAAAATACAAGCGAAGTGGAAAAAGAGAGGAATTAGGTTGTAAATTTGAATGATCCAATTTTCTTTGGAAGATAAAGAAGTATGAGAAAGAGGAGTCGCGGGAGAAAAGATGGAATATTCTATCAACTTCACTATTTTAGTTATTTTCATTTCATTTTATTTTCGTTTAGGGTTTGTTCTTTCTTCGACAGAATCCTGAAAAAAAGAGGGGAAACCCCTTCAGAATTCAATTATGATCTCGGTCCCTTCTTTCATTTCACATAAAATGGAGAGGTGAATTGATGTACTTATTGGATCCGTCGGGACTGACGGGGCTCGAACCCGCAACGTCCGCCTTGACAGGGCGGTGCTCTTGCCTATTGAACTACAATCCCAGGGAAATAAGAAGAGATCTAACAGAAAATTTGGATTCTTTTTTATTCTCTCTTATCAGGTATTTCTTAAGAACAACAGGGTTCTACCATCTGATAGTATATTGGCGAATTTTTGGGCCGAGCTGGATTTGAACCAGCGTAGACATATTGTCAACGAATTTACAGTCCGTCCCCATTAACCACTCGGGCATCGACCCAACGCCTAATTAGACGTTCCATAATCAACTTCCTTTCGTCTCCCAGGCGGACTTGACAAATACATTTCACTTTTGATAAAATCCTACTCCTATGGTCTTGGTATACCCCTAGAGGGACTTGAACCCTCGTTTTCTCCGTGAAAGAGAGAGGTCGTAACCACTGGACCATAGGGGCACCAATGGACCATAGGGGCCTATGGCCACCTTTAGGAAATTAAAAAGCACTACACAATACAAATACAATTAGGGAATAAGGCCTAAGGCCACCTTAACTTAATATAAATCAGCCGAGGGACACCTTTAGAAGATGAATAGGATATGAATCAAACCGAAAACTCGTTAACTTTTCTGGGGGTTAATGGTAATCAAACTTTACCATTAAACTATACAATTTTTCAACTTTATTTCATTGGTCTTTCTCGTCTTTATCTCTCTCATTCAGAAAGAGTTTTGCATTGGATCCAAGATACGGTACCTCTGAATCAGCAGAGCAGGAGATGCAAAAAAAAAATGATTTACCAAAGTCTGATTTGGGAATTATATTGAGCCCTAAATCATATCAAAGTCATATCAAATTATATATATATATAAATAATACTGTCAATATATAAATAATACTGTCAACTGTCA